AGCATGATGGAAGAAGCACTACGCCTACGAATCAACAACACGAAAACTTTGTTAAAAATTATCCCCTTCCTTATCGGGATCGGGACTAACAAGAATGGTTGGGACAAACAAACATCCATCTCGTTCGTATTTTGGATATCCGTATAACCATCGAAGACTGTTGAAGTGCCTAATTCCTGGAAATTAAGCGACGTTGAGGACAAAGAAATTGTTGGAGTTACCATTTTTTTATCCAGTACCAATATACTTGATGTTAAGAAAAGACCTTTTACAGGAAGGTTGGCTAGAGATTTCGTGTAAAAACACTAGCCCTGCTCAGTTTATAATGAGAATATTGCAATCTTTTTTGATTCTATGTATTTTTATCATTATGCACATAAAGGAGGAGCCGTATGAGATGAAAATCTCACGTACGGTTCTGGAGCGGAGATTCTTCGAACTGAATGACGACCGTAACGGATGTCGGCTCAATCCGAAGGAAATTATGCAGAAGCTTTAGAGAATTATTATGAAGCTATGCGACTAGAAATTGATCCCTATGATCGAAGTTATATACTTTATAACATAGGCCTTATCCACACAAGTAACGGAGAACATACGAAAGCTTTGGAATATTATTTTCGGGCACTAGAACGAAACCCGTTCTTACCACAAGCTTTTAATAATATGGCCGTGATCTGTCATTACGTGCGACTATCTCCACTATAGAAAGAAAAAAAAAAAAAGAAAGAGAAAATCCGCTAAGAAATACTATAACTAGAAAAAGGCTTTCTACATATATATTGTTCAAAACAACGATTTTTATCAGCTGTAGTAAAGAAAGAAACTTCATAGAAGTCGAAATATGAAGAAATAGATATGCCTAGATACTTTTTTCTATGGATAAAGGATCTTAATTGATAGAGGAAGCGCCGTAAAGATCAATTAGAGAGGTTTTGGGCCGATACAATAAGAACTGCTTACTTAATATTATGATATAAAAGTATTATGATATACAAAGTTAGGAATCCACTTATGTAATAGAGTTGATCCCCTAAAATTTGGAGCAGCGGTGTAGTATCAGATCCCAAAGATAGTAAGTCTTTTCTTTCTTATGAAGAAAAAAAAAGTCTTTTTCAAAGATTCTATAGATTTCTATATCATATATGGAAAGTATATAATATATGAAACCGAGATAGTTACCTTTCAGAAAATTCGAATTCGAATGAGAGTGGAAATGCTGATGCTTTATTCTTCGGAAGGTAGGAGAAAAGATAAAACTAGAAAACGGATTCCATTTTGTATTAATCAAAATTCAAGTTTGAAACTCATGGAATTTAACACCCCTTTTCTTTTGGTTAACTCGCAAAAAAATGGAATAGATCGAATCTATTCTATAAGAAATCTCATTCAATTAGATATGGTCTATGGTCCATTAAAAAAAAATGGGACACCAAAAGAATTGACTGGTGAGCCGTATGAGGCAGGAAACTCTCAAGTACGGTTCTAAGGGAAGGAGTTTACTCACCTATTCCGACCGCGGAGAACAGGCCATTCGACAGGGAGATTCTGAAATTGCGGAGGCTTGGTTCGATCAAGCCGCTAAGTATTGGAAACAAGCTATAGCCCTTACGCCTGGTAATTATATTGAAGCGCAGAATTGGTTGAAGATCACAGGGCGTTTCGAATAAGAACATTCTGTTTATTTTATTCGATTTTTTATTTTTTATTGTAATATTCTATTTTGTTTTTGGAATATTATTAGTATTATTCGATTTAGAATTTTTTTTATTTCTATTTTGATTTTATATTTGTTATAATTAATTGTTTGTTGTCCCTATCCCATAGAAAACGGATCATTTCTCTAGGAACAACCAATCAAAGAATTTCATTATATCCCTTCTAAGATCGTTCTATTTCGTTTGGTATTTCGTCGGTATAAACGATACGGGGATACAGTAGAGAATTCTATTTTTTTTTCTGCTATTCAAACTAATAAAAGAGACCCTCGAATGACTAAATTAAAAAATTAAAATATAAATACCGGTATGTCTCCTAGTAATGCTAACGACTGCTCACGTGGTTTGAAATAGAGTACATATTCATATCTTCTGACATAAAATGAAAGTCGTTCCATCTAGGAACTTCTAATTGAGATATGAATACACTAGTTTGCACAAAAAAATTGTTTCACTTCAATTGAAAGTCCAGAAAAGGTTTTATTATATTAAAAGGGTCCGTTGAGCGCCTAACTGCTATGTCATAATAGATCCGAACACTTGCCCCGGATTGACTTCCAGATCATAATTGTTCTAGTGAATAACTAAAGAAAATAGATAGGTGGGAGATCGAAGAGAAAGAAACTAAATAGAAACATCTCTCATAAGTTCACTAATTCTTTTTGATGTTGGCGGGTCTCTTTGTATGTGTTGTCCGGAAAGAGGAGGACTCAATGATTATTCGTTCGCCGGAACCAGAAGTAAAAATTTTGGTAGATAGGGATCCCATAAAAACTTCTTTC